CGAGCTCGGGTTATGGAAGAAGGAACTGAGAAGGAGATATCAGCAACAACGGGTTTTATTACGGGGCAGCTCATGATGTTCATATCGATCTATTATGCGCCTCTGCATCTAGCATTGGGTAGACCTCATACAATAACTGTCCTAGTTCTACCGTATCTTTTGTTTCATTTCTTCTGGAACAATCACAAAAACTTTTTTGATTATGGATCTACTACCAGAAATTCCATGCGTAATCTCAGCATTCAATGTGTATTCCTGAATAATCTTATTTTTCAATTATTCAACCATTTCATTTTACCAAGTTCAACGTTAACCAGATTAGTCAACATTTATATGTTTCGATGCAACAACAAGATGTTATTTGTAACAAGTAGTTTTGTTGGTTGGTTAATTGGTCACATTTTATTCATGAAATGGGTTGGATTGGTATTATTCTGGATACGGCAAAATCATTTGATTCGATCTAATAAGTACCTTGTGTCAGAATTGAGAAATTCTATGGCTAGAATCTTTAGTATTCTCTTATTTATCACCTGTGTCTACTATTTAGGCAGAATGCCATCGCCTATTGGTACTAAGAAACTGAAAGAAACCTCAGAAACGGAAGAAAGCGATGTAGAAACAACTTACGAAACGAAGAAGACGAAACAGGAACAAGAGGGATCCGCTAAAGAAGACAAAGATAGCCCCGTTTACGAAGATTCTTATCTTGATATCCATCAAGATAATTGGGAATTGGGAAAACTTAAAGAAGAGAAAACTTATTTTTGGTTTGAAAAACCTATTGTAACTTTTCTTTTCGATTATAAACGATGGAACCGCCCATTGAGATATTTAAAAAATGATAGGTTTGAAAATGCTATACGAAATGAAATGGCACAATATTTTTTTTATATATGCCCAAATAAAGGAAAAAATCGAATCTCTTTTACATACCCGCCAAGTTTATCAACCTTTTCAGAAATGATAGAGCAAAAAATTTCTTTCTACACGACAGAAAAACTATACCACGAAGACCTATATAATTATTGGATTTATAATAATGAACAAAAAAAATACAACTTAAGAAACGCATTTTTAAGTAGAATACAAAATTTAGAAAAAGAGAAAGAATCTTTTTCTTTAAATATACTAGAAAAAAGAACCAGATTATGTGATGATGAGCATGAACAAGAATATTTACCCAAAATATATGATCCCTTTTTAAATGGACCTTATCGCGGAACAATAAAAAATGTAGATTCAGATGAAATCATGACTGATTTAATAACTTCAAGAGTGGATTCCTTAGAAATATTGTGGATAAATAAAATTCATGGTCTATTTCCTGAAAATTCTCAAACATTTGAACATAAAAAGAATAGGTTTTATTTTGATGAGAAATTTTTATCGAATCCTATTGAGAATTCCTTAACCTCAATTGAAAAATTTTATTTTGAACGTGCACAAAGAATAGATTCAGAAAGTCAAATAAAATCTTTGAAATTTTTATTCGATGTAATTACAACCGATCCAAATGATCTAATAAAAATTAGAAAAAATTCTATAGGAATGGAAGAAATTAGTAAAAAGGTTTCTAGATGGTCATACAAATTAACAGATGATTTGGAAGAAGAAGATGAAGAAGAATCGACGGAAGATCCTGAAATTCGGTCAAGAAAAGGAAAACGCATAATAATTTATACTGATAACGATCAGAGTACTAATTCGAGTGCTACTAATAATAATACTAGTAATACTAATGATGAAGAAGACGAGGTGGCTTTGATACGTTATTCACAACAATCAGATTTTCGCCGTGGTATAATCAAAGGATCTATGCGTGCTCAAAGACGTAAAACAATTATCTTGAAAATATTTCAAGCAAATGCGCATTCTCCACTTTTTTTGGATCGAATAGACAAAATATTTTTTTTTTCGTTTTTTGATATATTTAAAATTAGGAATTGGTTAGGGAGAACCTCAGAATCTCAAATTTCTTATTTTGAGCAAGAACATACAAAAGAAAATGAGAAAACAAACAAAGAGAAAGAAGAGGAAAATGAACGAATAGCAATATCAGAGGCTTGGGATAGCTTTCTATTTACTCAAGCAATAAGAGGTTTAATATTAGTAACCCAATCTTTTCTTAGAAAATATGTTCTATTTCCCGTATTAATAATAGCTAAAAATTTTAGTCGTATGTTATTGTTTCAATTCCCCGAATGGTACGAGGATTGGAAGGAATGGAATGGAGAAATACATGTTAAATGTACTTATAATGGTGTTCAATTATCAGAAACGGAATTTCCCAAAAATTGGTTAAGCGATGGTATTCAAATAAAGATTTTTTTTCCTTTTTGTCTGAAACCTTGGCAAAGATCTAAGGTACGATTTAATTATGGAGATCAGCAAAGGCAAAAAAAAGAGAAAAAAGATAACTTTTGTTTTTTAACAGTTTGGGGAAGAGAAGCAGAGCTGCCTTTTGGGTCTCCCCGAAAACGACCTTCTTTCTTTAAACCCATTTTTAAAGAACTCGAAAAAAAAACGATAAAAGCGAAAAAGAAAATTTTAGAAGTTATAAGAGTTTTCAAAGAAAGAGAAAATGGGGTTCTAAAAGTTTCAAAAAAAAAAAAAAGATGGGTCATCAAAATAATTCTATTTATGGACCTAATAATGAAAAAACTTGAAAAAGTAAAACCCATATTAAAATCGAGTAGGGTTAAAATATATGAACCGACTAAAAATAAAGATGGAAGAAATTCTAATATAAATAATAAGATTCTTCGCGAATCGACGATTACAATTCAATTCCCGAATTGCGGAAATGCAAATTATTCACTCATCGAAACAAAAATGAAAGATCTTGCTAATAAGACAATCACAATTAGGAGTCAAATAAAAGGAATCACAAAAGACAATAAAAAAAGAGTTCTAACTTATGATGATAAAAGAGCGGAATTACAGAAGGATATTTGGCAAATATTTAAAAGAAAAAATATCCGATTAATACGTAAATCGCATTATTTTATAAAATCTTTCATTGAAAAAATATACATGAATCTATTACTATGTATCATTAAGATTCCAAGTTTTAAATCAACAAATAAAATTTTAACTAAATACATTTATAATGATAAAACAAATCAAGAAGGAATTGAAAAGACAAATCAAAAAATAATGAACTTTATTTCGACTATAAAAAAGGCATTTTATCATATTTTTTATAATACTAATTTTGGTATTAGCAACAAAAATTCGAATATTTATTGGGACTTATCTTCTTTGTCTCAAGCATATATATTTTACAAATTCTCGCAAAATCAATTACTTAAGAAATATGCTTTGAAATCTGTACTTCAATATCATAACACCTATCCTTTTCTTACAGATATAATAAAGAATTATTGTACAACACAAGGAATATTTGGCTCCAAACTAAAGCATAAGAAAATACATAAGTATAGAATGAATAAATGGAAAATGTGGTTAAGGGGTCATTATCAATATAATTTATCTCAGACTAAGTGGTCTTATTTAGTACCAAAAAAATGGCAAAATAGGGCCAACCAATGTCGTATAATTCAAAAAAAAGACTCAACGAAATCAGATTTATATAAAAAAGAAAAAGACCAATTAATTCATTACATGAAAGAAAATTACTATGCAGAAAATTCATTGATGAGTCAAAAAGACAAATTGGAAAAACATTTAGGATATGATATTTTATCATATAAATATATAAATTTTGAGGATAATAAAAACTCATATATTTATGAATCAACGTTACAATTACAAGAAGTGGAAAACAAAAAAATTTCATCTAATTTCAATACACTAAAACCCGAACCATTTTATGGATTGATAAGGATAGTTATTAATAATTATCTAGAAAAAAGATTTCTCATTGATACGGACAAAAATATGGATAGACTATTTTTAAATTATAAAATTCCCCATTTCTGTATTAGAAATAATATTGATATTGAGACCCGGACCAATACGCCTATCAACACCAAGATTCATAAAAATACTAAAAATAAAAATTATCAAAAATTAAAAAAAAATTCCTTTTTTGATTGGATGGGAATGAATCAAGAAAAATTCTATCGTAGCATATCAAATCTGGAACCTTGGTTTTTCCCAGAATTTTTACTACTTTTTAATGCGTATAAAATAAAACCGTGGATCATACCTACCAAATTACTTATTTTTAATTTTCATTTCTATGAAAATATTAGTAAAAGTAAAAAGATCAATGTAAAAAAAAAAAATGAACAACAAGGTCAAGGAAATCTTGTATTAGATTTACGAAAACAAAATGAAAAAGATGTTGAGACAGATTATACAAGAACAGACATTAAAAAAGGTAGAAAAAAAAAACAATCTAAGAGCAAGAAAGAAGCAGAACTCAATTTCTTCTTGAAAAAATATTTTCTTTTTCAATTAAGATGGGATGATCTCTTGAATCAAAGAATGATCAATAATATAAAGGTATATTGTCTTCTACTTAGACTGATAGATCCAAAGGAAATAGCTATATCTTCAATTCAAAGAGGAGAGATGCATCTAGATGTAATGTTGATTCAGAAAGATCTAACTCTTACAGAATTGGTAAAAAGAGGCATATTTATTGTCGAGCCAATTCGTCTATCTATGAAAAGGGATGGAAAAGATATTATATATCAAACCATAGGTATTTCATTGATTGATAAGACTAAACGCCAAACTGATGGAAAATACATAATAAAAAAAGAATATGTTGATAAAAAAAAATTTCATGAATCTGTTGCACAACACAGCAATATACTTATGACTAAAAACAACAAAAATTATTATGATTTCCTTGTTCCTGAAAATATTCTATCCCCCAGACGTCGTAGAGAATTGAGAATTTTCATTTGTTTTAATTCTCAGAATTGGAATATTATGGGTAGAAATCCAATATTCTATAATCAAAACAACATGAACAACTGTGGACAATTTTTGAACAAGGAAAAACATCTTAATACATATACAAAGAAATTCATTAAATTCAAATTTTTTCTTTGGCCCAATTATCGATTAGAAGATTTAGCTTGTATGAATCGTTATTGGTTTGATACCAATAATGGCAGTAATTTCAGTATATCAAGAATACCTATGTATCCCCGATTCAGAATTCTTTAAATTCTTTAATTATATTAATTTAAATTATATTAATAGTATATAAGAAATATAAATATAACATAGTATATTTCCTCTATATCTTATATCTATTTTTCTTTATCGAAAAAACATTTTCTTTCCTGAATAGGAAAATTTTGAAAAAAAAAGGATCGTTCCTTTTTATCCAAATCAAATTTTTAATTTGATTTTGATTGGGATAGAAGAAATTCTATATGAAGAAATGATAAATTTTTTTGTACTAAATTCAAATAACTGCAAATAACACGTATAAAAAATATTTTTATTTTTCCTGATCGGTAAAATTCGCGTAAAAAAAAAAAAAGAAAATTTTGTTTTTATGGTCAAAAATTCATTCATCTCGGCTATTCGACAAGAAAAAGAAAAAAACTGTGGATCCGTTGAATTTCAAGTATTTAGTTTCACTGATAAGATACAAAGACTTACTGCACATTTAAAATTACATAAAAAAGATTTTTTATCACAAAGAGGTCTACGAAAAATTCTGGGAAAACGTCAACGGCTGTTGGATTATTTGTCAAAGAAAAATCGAATACGTTATAAGAAATTGATTAACCAGTTGGGTATTCGGGAGTCAAAAACTCGTTAATTTTAAGTTTAAGATTGGTTTGAATTTTTGCTTTAGTTATTAAATTTTGCATTTTGATCAACTTCATTTTGCTAAATTCATGGAATACTGAATTGAATTAAGGAAGAAAAGTTATGACTGTACCAGCTACAAGAAAGGATCTCATGATAGTGAATATGGGTCCTCACCACCCATCAATGCATGGTGTTCTTCGACTAATTGTTACTCTCGATGGTGAAGATGTTATTGATTGTGAACCTATATTGGGTTATTTACATAGAGGGATGGAAAAAATAGCGGAAAATCGAACAATTATACAATATTTACCTTATGTAACACGGTGGGATTATTTAGCCACTATGTTCACAGAAGCAATAACAGTAAATGCACCAGAACGATTAGAAAGTATTCAAGTACCTAAAAGAGCTAGTTACATTAGAATAATTATGCTAGAACTGAGTCGTATAGCTTCTCATTTATTATGGCTTGGACCTTTTATGGCAGATATCGGTGCGCAGACTCCCTTTTTCTATATTTTCAGAGAAAGGGAATTGTTATATGATCTATTCGAAGCCGCTACAGGTATGCGAATGATGCATAATTATTTCCGTATTGGGGGGGTTGCTACCGATTTACCTTATGGCTGGATAGAGAAATGTTTGGATTTTTGCGATTATTCTTTAACAGGAATTGTTGAATATCAAAAACTTATTACGCGTAATCCTATTTTTTTGGAACGCGTTGAAGGAGTGGGCATTATTGGTGGAGAGGAGGCAATAAATTGGGGTTTATCAGGACCAATGTTACGGGCTTCTGGAATCCAATGGGATCTTCGTAAAGTTGATAGTTATGAGTGTTACAATAAATTTGATTGGGAAGTCCAATGGCAAAAAGAAGGAGATTCACTAGCTCGTTATTTAGTACGAATCGGTGAAATGAAGGAATCTATAAAAATTATTCAACAGGCTCTAGAAGGAATTCCTGGAGGACCTTATGAGAATTTAGAAGTCCGACGTTTTGATAAAGCAAAAAATTCCAAATGGAATAATTTTGAATATAGATTTATTACTAAAAAACTTTCGCCCAATTTTGAATTGTCGAAGCAAGAACTTTATGTGAGAATAGAAGCTCCAAAAGGAGAATTGGGAATTTATTTGATAGGAGATAGCAGTGTTTTCCCTTGGAGATGGAAAATTCGTCCACCCGGTTTTATCAATTTGCAAATTCTCCCTCAACTAGTTAAAAGAATGAAATTGGCAGATATCATGACGATATTAGGTAGTATAGATATCATTATGGGAGAAGTTGATCGTTGAAATGATAATTGATATGACAGAAGCGGAAATACAAGCTATCAATTCTTTTTCTAGATCGGAATCTTTAAAAGAAGTCTATGGACTCATATGGATCTTTGTTCTTATTTTCACCCTTATATTGGGAATAACAATAGGGGTACTAGTAATTGTGTGGTTAGAAAGAGAAATATCTGCAGCAATACAACAACGCATTGGGCCTGAATATGCCGGTCCATTGGGAATTCTTCAAGCTATAGCAGATGGAACCAAATTAGTTTTTAAAGAAGATCTCCTCCCATCTAGAGGAGATATTCGTTTGTTCAGCGTGGGACCGTCTATAGCGGTCATATCTGTTCTACTAAGTTATTTAGTAATTCCTTTTGAATATCACCTTGTTTTGGCCGATCTTAGTATAGGCGTTTTTTTATGGATCTCCATTTCAAGTATTGCCCCTATTGGACTTCTTATGTCAGGATATGGATCGAATAATAAATATTCTTTTTCAGGTGGTCTACGGGCTGCTGCTCAATCTATCAGTTATGAAATACCATTAACTCTATGTGTGTTATCAATATCTCTACGTGTGATTCGGCAGAACATTATTATTTTCTCTCTTTTCTAGAATTAGAAATAGAATAAAGAAATTGAATATATTATATTCAATGGATAGTTTCTTTTTTATTTATTATTAGGGTTGATAAATTAAGCTAGATAGTTAGATGAGTAAAAGTAAACTGCTTATAAATTTGCAGTAAGAGGATTAAATCTCATTCCCTATGTACGAGAATAGAAACATAAGCAGTATAAACTGTTTACCCCAAGGTTAAGATTCTTTGACCAATTATCATATCTTGAAGCGGGTACAAAAGATCACCCGTATGGGGTTTCTACTACTGTCTTGTATTTATTACCATACTGGAGATCAATAAAAAATCAGTGGACAGTTAGGAACACCAAAGTACACAAAAGATTAGTAATGGAGATAATTTAAGATAAAAAAAGGATTTTTTTACATAAAGCTTTGGATAAAACGAATCATAATGAGGACTTTAAGTTGGTAGAAATGACCAAGTAGTACTTCTCCACGATTCCGATCTCGAGTATGCTCCTATTCACTGATTAAAGAAATGACTATAAAAAACGAATTAATCCTTTTACTTTATTTTTTCAGAGTACCTCCTCTCCTCTGAGAAAGAAGAATAGGACAGGAGCAAAAGAAATAGAATGCAAAATATTGAATGGGAAAAATGAAACAAAAAAATACGATACAGGATATTTATTTCTTTTCCCCATTCAATATTCATATCTATTATATACATACATGGAATTCTTAATCATAAATTTGGAATTAATGATCAATTCTTTCTAACTAATTCTTTCTTTAGAGTTATTGATAAAACCTAATTTATTGATATAACGAGTATTTTATTTAAGGATTAAGTTATTACCGAATAAAGATAAATTGTAATTTAAATGGAAAAGATCAATTCGGAAGCGCTTTTTTATTCTAGCAGACGGAATTTCGTTGGTCTAATTTTGGACTTCCCGGTATTAGAATTCGAATCTAAAAATTACAATAATACCAAACAAGTACTTACATTTATTTGTGACCATAGAGGAGCCGTATGAAGCTGAGGTCTCATGTACGGTTTTGAAATAGCGATATGAACAGTAATGTTATTATCGACTATGATTATCTAACAGTTCAAGTACAGTTGATATAGTTGAGTCACAGTCAAAATATGGTTTTTGGGGGTGGAATCTGTGGCGTCAACCTATAGGGTTTGTTGTTTTTTTAATTTCTTCTCTAGCGGAATGTGAGAGATTACCTTTTGATTTACCAGAAGCAGAGGAGGAATTAGTAGCAGGTTATCAAACAGAATATTCGGGTATTAAATATGCTCTATTTTACCTTGCTTCTTACCTAAATTTATTAGTTTCTTCATTATTTATAACAGTTCTTTACTTAGGCGGGTGGAATTTATCTATTCCGTATATATCTATTCCTGAATTTTTCGGATTAAATAAAATGACAGGAGTTTTTGGAATAACAATTGGTATATTTATTACATTAGCTAAAGCTTATTTGTTTTTGTTCATTCCTATCACAGCAAGATGGACTTTACCTAGACTGAGAATGGACCAACTTTTAAATTTTGGATGGAAATTTCTTTTACCTATTTCTCTGGGTAATTTATTATTGACAACTTCTTCCCAACTTATTTACCTATAAAGAATAGAATAAGATAACGATATTCTCCATTCATAACTGATCTTAAACAAGAGAAAGAAACATCAAATTATTCACGGAGATCTACAATATGTTCCCTATGGTGACCGGGTTCATAAATTTTGGTCAACAAACAATACGGGCGGCAAGGTACATTGGTCAAAGTTTCATAATTACCCTATCCCATACAAATCGTTTACCTGTAACTATTCAATATCCTTATGAAAAATCGATCACATCAGAACGTTTCCGCGGTCGAATTCATTTTGAATTTGATAAATGTATTGCTTGTGAGGTATGTGTTCGTGTATGTCCCATAGATCTACCCGTTGTTGATTGGAGGTTTAAAAGAGGGATTAAAAAGAAACAATTGTTTAATTATAGTATTGATTTTGGAGTCTGTATATTTTGTGGTAATTGTGTCGAGTATTGTCCAACAAACTGTTTATCGATGACTGAAGAATATGAACTTTCAACTTATGATCGTCACGAATTAAATTATAATCAAATTGCATTAGGTCGGTTACCAATGTCAGTAATTGGAGATTACACAATTCAAACAATTATGAATTCCAGTCAAATCAAAATGGATAAAGATAAACCCCTTGATTCAAGAACGATTACTGATTATTAATATTTTTTTATATAAAAATAAACAGAAACAAGTCTTCTTTTTTTTTTATGAGAACCTAATAAACTTATCTTATTAACTATTTATTATTGAGAATCACTCTTTAATTTAAACTGTGAATATGTGTTTTCTTAATTATTTTAAAATATTAAAAAATTAGAATCTCTAAAAGAAAAAAGAAAAGATTAGCCGATAATTTTAATAACTTTATCTATATCCACAGTAATCCATCCATATTAAGATTTAATTGCATTAAAAACTCATCATATATAAGAAAAAAAAAAAATAAGGGGAACACCCCTTTCTTTCCTGGACTATTTAGTAGGGTCATGAAACATTTTTTCTGATTTTTCTCTTATACATAATGGATTTACCTGGACCAATACATGATATACTTGTAGTATTTCTGGGATCATTTCTTATATTAGGAGGTCTAGGAGTAGTATTGTTTACTAATCCAATTTATTCCGCCTTTTCGTTGGGATCGGTTCTTGTTTGTATATCCTTATTCTATATTTCATCAAACTCCTTTTTTGTAGCTGCCGCCCAACTTCTTATTTATGTGGGAGCCATAAATGTCTTAATCATATTTGCTGTTATGTTCGTGAATGGTTCAGAATATTCTAATGACTCCTATCTTTGGACTATTGGAGATGGAGTCACTTCACTGGTTTGTATAAGTATTCTTTTTTCACTAATTACTACTATCGCAGATACGTCATGGTACGGAATTATTTGGACTACAAGATCAAATCAGATTATAGAGCAAGACTTTATAAACAACGTTCAACAAATTGGAATTCATTTATCAACAGATTTTTATCTTCCGTTTGAACTAATTTCTATAATTCTTTTAGTTTCTTTGATAGGCGCAATTACTATGGCTCGTCAATAATAAATAGTTTAGTTAGAATTAAAAAAATTTTTAGTTTAATCTACTGTCAATATTCCCTTTTTTATGGAATCGCTCAATTCTAGTCAATCAACTTGGTTGAATTTTTGTTCATATTGAAACGAATCGAGGTTGATCAGGAGTTAGTCAATGATGTTCGAACATGTACTTTTTTTGAGTGTCTATTTATTTGCAATCGGTATCTATGGATTGATCACAAGTCGAAACATGGTTAGAGCACTTATGTGTCTTGAACTTATACTAAATTCGGTTAATATTAATCTCGTACTATTTTCTGATATATTTGATAGTCGCCAATTAAAAGGTGAGATTTTCTCAATCTTTATTATAGCGATTGCAGCGGCGGAAGCTGCTATTGGGCTAGCTATTGTTTCGTCGATCTATCGTAACAGAAAATCAACTCGTATTAATCAATCAAGTTTGTTGAAAAATTAGCCATAATAAATACATATAAATAGAATATATATATAGAAATTATAGAAAAAACTTTCTATAAAATATCATTTCAGTGTCTTTTACATATCTATTTACAAATAATACTAATATGTATAGTAATATTTCAATATATATTTATATTGAAATATTGACGATCCATTAGTCAATGTGAAGTTGCACGTGTGATTCATGCGACTCATATGATCATGGTTGTTGAAAGATAAATCAAAGTCTCTTGGTCCCTTCTGATGAACAGATTTATAAAAATTTTGATTCTTAAGATTTTTTTTTTGATAAATCATTGATTCATCTGGTTACTATATAAAGAAAATATAAATATATAATAAATTATATAATTAGAAATTTATTTATTTTTTTTTACTTTACCAGATCGAAAATTTTTTATGTTCAAAACTGGAATTTATAGACCCAATGTCACATTCAGTAAAAATTTATGATACATGTATAGGGTGCACTCAATGTGTACGAGCCTGCCCCACAGATGTATTGGAAATGATACCTTGGGACGGATGTAAAGCTAAGCAAATTGCTTCCGCGCCAAGAACGGAAGACTGTGTAGGTTGTAAAAGATGTGAATCCGCCTGTCCAACAGATTTTTTGAGTGTCCGTGTTTATTTATGGCATGAAACAACTCGCAGCATGGGTCTATCTTATTAATACGTTATAATAAATTCCACTTGAATCATTTGATTCCTTTTTACCGACAAAAGCCCGTGCTCAAGAAAATATATTCTTTTGAGCACGGGCTTTTTGGTCAAAACGCATCTTGTCTTTATCACGAGTTATTTCCCTTGGTTAACAATACTTGTAGTTTTGCCAATATTCGTGGGTTCCTCAATTTTCTTTCTCCCTCATAAAGGGAATAAGGTATTTAGATGGTATACTTTAGGTATTTGCTTATTAGAACTCCTTATAACAACCTATGTCTTCTGTTTTCATTTCCAATTGGACGATCCATTAATTCAATTAGAAGAGGATGCTAAATGGATAAATGTTTTCAATTTTCACTGGAGACTGGGAATCGACGGACTTTCCATAGGACCCATTTTACTAACAGGATTTATCACTACTTTAGCTACTTTAGCAGCTTGGCCTGTTACTCGAAATTCGCGATTGTTCTATTTCCTGATGTTAGCAATGTACAGTGGTCAAATAGGATTATTTTCTTCTAGAGATCTTTTACTTTTTTTTATCATGTGGGAGTTAGAATTAATTCCTGTTTACTTACTTTTATCTATGTGGGGAGGAAAGAAACGTTTGTATTCGGCTACAAAGTTTATTTTGTACACTGCGGGGGGTTCCATTTTTCTCTTAATAGGAGTTCTAAGTATGGGTTTATATGGTTCCAATGAACCGACATTGGATTTTGACAGATTAGCTAATCAGTCCTATCCTGTGACATTAGAAATAATATTCTATTTGGGCTTCCTTATTGCTTATGCTGTCAAATCACCGATTATACCTCTACATACATGGTTACCAGATACCCATGGAGAAGCACATTACAGTACATGTATGCTTCTTGCGGGAATCTTATTAAAAATGGGAGCATATGGATTGATTCGTATCAATATGGAATTATTACCACATGCTCATTCTATATTTTCTCCCTGGTTAGTGATAGTGGGGGCAATCCAAATAATTTATGCAGCTTCAACCTCGCTTGGTCAACGCAATCAAAAAAAAAGAATAGCCTATTCTTCTGTATCGCACATGGGTTTCACAATTATAGGAATTAGTTCTATAACCGACATGGGACTCAACGGAGCCATTTTACAAATACTCTCTCATGGATTTATTGGTGCTGCACTTTTTTTCTTGGTAGGAATGAGTTGTGATAGAATACGTCTTGTTTATCTTGACGAAATGGGGGGAATATCCATTCCAATGCCAAAAATATTTACCATGTTTAGCAGTTTCTCGATGGCTTCTCTTGCATTGCCAGGAATGAGTGGTTTTGTTGCGGAATTAGTAGTATTTTTTGGACTAATTACCAGTCCAAAATATCTTTTAATGCCAAAAATATTAATTACCCTTGTAATGGCAATTGGAATTATATTAACTCCTATTTATTTGTTATCTATGTTACGGCAAATGTTCTATGGATACAATTTTTTCAATGTTCTAAACTCAAATTTCGTGGATTCTGGACCACGAGAACTATTTGTTTCAATCTGTATCCTTTTACCCGTAATAGGAATTGGTATTTATCCTGATTTCGTTCTTTCTTTATCAGTTGACAAGATACAAGCTATCCTATCTAATTATTTTCATAGATAGTTTTTTTTTTCTTAATGAGATAGAAAGTCTTATAATTTTCAATTATAATATTTTTGAAACTATTCGCTGTACAATGAAAAAAAAGAATAAAGTGAATTAGAAAGATGTATCCCAAGTTTTTAAGAACTGTTTGAATTAAGATTCAAACAGTTCTTAAAAACTCACACAAATTTTCGTTATATATGTCTTACTTATTCTGCATGGAATTTCTACAATGTAATTAGATTTTATGTGAATGAACCATAACTATGTAGACCTATTCCTAATAGATTGATCCCAAAATAGCATATCCAAATTATAAGAAATCCTATAGAAGCTACAAGTGCCGAATTCATACCGTGCAAACTTTGATTTGTTCTAGTATGTAAATAAATCGCGAATATGGTCCAAGTAATAAATGCCCAAGTTTCCTTGGGGTCCCAATTCCAATAAGACCCCCATGCTTCGTTAGCCCATACTGCTCCAGAAAGAATACCTATGGTTAAAAAGGTAAACCCTAAACTAATAACACGATAACTCCAATAATCCAAACGCTGAATTAATTGATATTTATAATAATTTGGAAATGAAAGAAAAGAAGTGCTTTTAACAACACTTCTTTTTTCGTTCAAGTATTCGATCTTCCCAAAGAAAAATGACTTAATTAATATTAATAAATTTTTTCTTCTAAAAAAAATATCGATGTTTTTTCGAAATGTAATGACTAAAAAAGCGACTGATAATAACGAACCACATAAAAGAGCCGCATAGCTCAATAACATCATACTTACATGCATCATTAACCACTGAGATTGTAGAGCAGGTACTAATATTGCTGATTGATGCATTTTACTTGAAAGACCAGATGTAGCGAAACTTTGAGTAAAAATGGCACTTGGCGCGGTTATTGTGCTTAAATCATTTTTATGATTCCATAGCTTGGAAACCATATGAATAATGGAAAAACTCCACGAAAGGAAGATCAATGACTCGTATAAATTACTTAATGGAAAATGTCTCGAAGAAATCCAACGAATAACTAATAATCCTGTTAGAGAAAAAAAAGTAGCTACCATTCCTTTTTCCGACGAATGGCGTAATACGATGATTTCGTGAACTGATAGAATCATCAAATGAATCGAAATCACAATTGAAACGATCGAAAAAGAGAGATGAATTAATATATGTTCTAAAGTCGTAAATATCATACATAAAAAGGGTCTCATTACAGAATTGAAATCGGGAATTAAATACATTATAAGATTCATTCTATCTTTTTTAGAGTATGCCGCCACTCGGACTCGAACCGAGATGCTCTAGCACTGCTTCCTAAGAGCAGCGTGTCTACCAATTTCACCATAGCGGCTTACTTGAAATAAGTATAGTAAATTCATGTTGAATCGTCTAGATGTAGATTCTAGAATCCGATATAGTTATCCTTTAGGAAATGGATATGGATGAATAAGGATTTTTTTTAACTCTTTTGTTTAAACTCAAGTATTCTTTTCATTTTTAATAACACTTAGAAAACTTAGAAAGATCCTTTTTATCAAAAAAGAAATATAAATTAAATAAATAGGATGATTTTATACATATCAAAATAGAATTACTAAATTTAATAAATGAAATTAGAAATTAAAAGACTTGTTTTCTAAAAATCTTGTTTTTAGTCTATTTTTTAATGTATTTAGTGTATTAGTGTATTATTCTAATTATATAGTAATTATATAGAAAATATATATATATAATAATTATATTAATATTTGTTGTTTGTTATGTACATAATTTAAATATAGAATAATACTTAGTAAACAAAACAAATTTCATTTGATCTTGAGATAGACATATAATAAAACAGTTTTAATATTATAATTACATTTTATTTCTTTTCCTAATGGAAAAAAATTTCTACTGGGAAAAGAAATAAAATAATACTTAGAACCAAACGAGCAGCTATTTTATGTCGAATATTAACTTATCTGTCTGTTAGTTCTAACTAATCTTGAGTAGGTAAATAAATACATAAGTAAATTAAAAATTTTCATACTCTATATATAGAAAAGTTCTTTAAATCACGGAATTCAAATTATTCCAAGATTTTCTTATTTCTTTGCCGAACAAAAAAACTTTTTGAATTTCCCGTAGAAATTGACTTTGCTAAAGAAAAGGCTTTTATTGCAACTAAATTTCCCTTTTTCTTCCAAATATTCCTACGAATACGTTTTTTTGATATAGAAGTACGTTTTTTTGGAACTGCCATAAAAAAAAGAGTTCTTCCTTTTTATTGTTGTATGTGAAAGACATGTATTGATCAATATGGATCGTTTTTTTTTTTAGTCATTTTTTATATTATATTTAATTTCGTCGATAATCTTTTTTTTTTACAATACAAATATATTGTTTATATATACATGTGTGTTACATATATAAAAAACTAGGAAAAAGTAGAAGAAAAGAAAAATTTTTAAAGGAATTTTCTAGTAGTTAATATGTTTAACAAGACATTCCGTTAGCTAAGAAAAGGGACTTTCATTTTACGTTTTTTTTATTCAGTTCTAGAATATAAGAAATAAGGATTTTTATAAGATTTCTGATATTTTCTTATCTTATTGGATTGAAATCTAATCAATCAATTTCATAAAAAATAGAAATTAGTTAATTAAAAAAAATTACTAGAAGAATTAGTTGATTTATTGATGCAAACTATATATCCATATCCATATTCTACTGATATTGGTATAGTTATTTTTGCTTACTTTTCTTACATTATTCTTTGTTTACTATAGTATATGATATGGTTATATATTACTAGAATACAATTCTAGTCTAGTGGCAAAATTTTTTTTAATATCATATTCGCCTTCTCATTTTTTTTTTTCTACTTCAAAAATGAATATTTTAGTTAAAAAATGAATAACTAAAAAATGACTCTATATCGACCTATTTGGACAAAGCATTTAAGCAAAAATTTATAACTTTTTCAAATTTTTGAAATATCTGAGCAATAAAAATTGGTGAATCGGAAACAATTATAAGAAAAAAACGAAAATTTGTGTTTTTTATGGAACATACATATAAATATGCATGGATAATACCTTTTCTTCCATTTCCTATTACTATGTTAATAGGATTTGGACTTCTACTTATTCCTGCAGCAACAAAAAATATTCGACGTATGTGGGCTTTCCCGAGTGTTTTGATGCTAACTATAGCTATGGTATTTTCTGTTAATCTTTCTATTCAGCAAATAAACGGAAATTTTATCTATCAATATCTATGGTCTTGGACTGTCAATAATGATTTTTCTTTAGAGTTCGGACACTTGATTGATCCGCTTACTTCTATTATGCCAATATTAATTACTACTGTTGGAATCATGGTTCTTATTTATAGTGATAATTATATGTCTCATGATCGAGGATATTTGAGATTTTTTGCTTATATGAGTTTTTTCAATACTTCCATGTTGGGATTAGTTACTAGTTCTAATTTAATACAAATTTATATTTTTTGGGAACTTGTAGGAATGTGTTCCTATTTATTAATAGGTTTTTGGTTCACACGACCAATTGCAGCAAGTGCTTGTCAAAAAGCTTTTGTAACCAATCGTATAGGGGATTTTGGTTTATTATTAGGAATTTTAGGATTTTATTGGATAACGGGTAGTTTAGAATTTCGAGATTTGTTCGAAATAGTTACTAAATTAATTCATAATAATGGAGTAAATTCTTTATTTATTACTCTTTGTGCTTCTTTTTTATTCCTCGGCGCAGTTGCTAAATCTGCACAATTTCCCCTTCACATATGGTTACCTGATGCTATGGAAGGACCCACTCCCATTTCGGCTCTTATACATGCTGCTACTATGGTAGCAGCAGGAATTTTTCTTGTAGCTCGTCTTCTTCCTCTTTTCATAGTCATACCTTACATAATGAATCTTATTTCTTTAATAGGTGTAATAACAGTATTATTAGGAGCTACT